ATCCAGGACCTCTTGTCCTGAATATCAGAATAGGACGAACGAACCGGCCTCCGCGGATATCTTTGCTTCGGAACAAAACAATTAGCATTAGGCTCGGTCAACTGGAATGTGTATTATCCATATGGGAGATCTTCCAATCGAGAAGATCCATCAATCTGAGACGAAGAGAGAGGGCCCATTTTCTTTACTTATTCAGTTAAACCAAGGATTCGTTATGGAAGCAGATAGCAACAACCATTTCATCAGACATGCGTATTTTTGATTATCCGGTGGATTTACACAGTTTCATTAATGCAAATTGTTTGATGTAGTTAGTACTCAGGTTGTTCGACGCTCAAGAATTCTTATTTAGGCAGTTCATATCATCCCATACATAGTGTTTTGATCTAAGATTGCAATTCTTCCATGTTTCCGCAGTAGCATATTGTTCCATGGAGCTAGGGTCCAAAATAGGAATCAACAAGTGTTTCCACGACTCTACCGCCCGGCCAATCCTGTTCCACTGAATCCCCTCCCTTTTTCATGGCCACATATCTTTATGGCTAAGGAGTGGGAAATCTTTCTCCTGTTACACAAATGAAATGTTTCATTTCATCCGGGAAAAGCCACCTCTTTCTCCACAAACAATGTCTTTGTCATTTGATCCAGGAGCCTTCCGTTAGATAGGAACAGCTTTGCTAAATACTGAGAACTCTCGGATAGAGTATTAGAATGAAAAGACCATTAATTATATAAGGAAGAACCCAGGGTTCTAGCCCATTCCCATTCCTAAATCAATAATTCGTAGTGCTTTTGCCTTTCTTGCGTACTCCTGGTGAACCAGTTGCTAGCCATATGTTTAGGAAGCTTTTTTCTCCAGGTACTGGTACTAAGCCGCTTTGCCATCTCTTCATCTTCATCTGCAAAGAATTCTCGACGTGAAAACACAGAGACAAAGGCCTGATCTTTGAATAGGAAAAAGAATGGATCCGAAGGTCCCAAATCAATTGGCTTATTCGAAAAAAGCCTTCTTCTTTGAAAGATATATCTCGTGTCTGGTACTGCATTGTTCCACTCTGCAAGAAGTCCGAATCAGTCTCTTGCACCTCCCCCTTTTTATGATAAATATACCAGAAATAATTCGAATAAATAGCAGTCTCTGACAACTCATCCTCTTTAATCTGCTTGGACCCGCTCCAATACCCATAGGAAAATCCCCAGTCATATTCAGCGTACCTGTCCCTGCAATCAAATAGATTGTCCCAAGGGCCCCATATTCTAGGAGCCCAAGTTATGCTATTGAAAATTCGTTCCTCTAGCAGTTCCGGTTTGACCATTCCGTTCCCTTTTTCAAACTCCACTTCTTTTCATATAGCATCCCTAATCAAAGAGAGAACAATATCCATTTCAAAATATTTCTAACGGATTCCTTGGTTCGGACCGACGAAGTAATGGCACTCGATTATTATCAACCCGACTGCAATCTTTTTCTGTCGGTAAGGATTGCACCAGAGCACCTTCTACTTCTAATAGGCCATGAACTATAGATAGAGAAGAATCATTCTGAGCGAGTCCATAAGAAGCGACCCACTTTTTCATCGGTTCCGGGGGAAGACCAAAGATCTTGCGCGACCGGTCCGCCAGAAAAACTCAAAAGAGAAAGAAGTCTCGTTAATCTCTTCATGCTCGTTCCAAGTTCGAAGTACCGTTTGGCCAAAGAAAAAGCCGCTTCCTGACACGATTGCCTCTTTATATAGAAGATATAGGATCTATGGGGTTATTACTTAGAAGTCTATTTTGTACAAGATCCCCTCCTATCTGATAGAAAAGGGTCCCATGATCCCGAGCCGGTCTTATCTTGGCTCGCAAACCCCAAGTTTGTCTATGAAGAGCTAATCTAATTGTATTAGTTTCTATAATGGATTTCTTATGTGGAATACTAATGGATAGGGCCTCGTTGCTAAGTGCTACAAGATCTAGTGCACTGGAACTCGTGGTTATGGATCCGAATCCTTTAGTATGGAACATTGTCTTTTCCAAGTAAAAACCCCTAGTATATGAAAGAATGAAAAGGTGCTTTCGTTCTTGTGGAATAAGAAGCCCTCGTACCTTAATGAAAGGAAAATAGGAATTTTTCGTTAGGTATTTGACCAAATAGGATCGTCCAGTTCCTATAGAACCTATCACTAAAATACCCGATAGGGCTAAGCGGAACGAAAAGGGTTTTCCATGAGATGGTAAATGAAAACGATTAGCCCCACACGAGGGAATAAGTGATTGTCTGATAATGAGCAAAGAATATACGTCTTTCTGCTAAAGAGGATCTATTAAACTCATAATTCATTAGATCCTTGTTAGCAATGTCAACTAGGTATCATAAGTAAATGGATCCCGGTTGTTCAATCCTTTGATAACCAAGGTCATTCTTTGCTAAAGAGAAATGATCACTATGGATCAGACTCAATAGAATTGGATCCATTCCAAATAGCGAGAATTAGGATTCTTGATCCCTCTCAATCTCTCTTTCAATTCGAGGATCCGGAGAGGTGTTTTCATAGTCATCTCCGAATATTTGCCATCTCCGAATATTTTCGATTTCATTTTTCTATGATATGTCTTTCTATATGAAAATTGGTTATTTACGATGTACGATGATCCCTGTTAAGCATCCATGGCTGAATGGTTAAAGCGCCCAACTCATAATTGGTAAATTTGCGGGTTCAATTCCTGCTGGATGCACGCGAACGGGAACGTTCCATAAGTCTATTGGAACTGGCTCTCTATCCATGGAATCTCATCCATCATCCATACATAACGAATTGGTATAGTATATTCATACCATAACATAAGAACAATAAGAACTCGAATTCTTATCGATACTGGAACTCAGAGCATAGGAGGGAAAGTCGATTTATGGATGGAATCAAATACGCAGTATTTACAGAAAAGAGTCTTCGTTTATTGGGAAAGAATCAATATACTTTTAATGTCGAATCGGGATTCACTAAGATAGAAATAAAGCATTGGGTCGAACTCTTCTTTGGTGTTAAGGTAGTAGCTGTGAATAGCCATCGACTACCCGGAAAGGGTAGAAGAATGGGACCTATTCTGGGACATACAATGCATTACAGACGTATGATCATTACCCTTCAACCGGGTTATTCTATTCCACTTCTAGATAGAGAAACGAACTAAAGGAGAATACTTAATAATACGGCGAAACATTTATACAAAACACCTATCCCGAGCACACGCAAGGGAACCGTAGACAGGCAAGTGAAATCCAATCCACGAAATAAATTGATCCATGGACGGCACCGTTGTGGTAAAGGTCGTAATGCCAGAGGAATCATTACCGCAAGGCATAGAGGGGGAGGTCATAAGCGCCTATACCGTAAAATCGATTTTCGACGGAATCAAAAAGACATATCTGGTAGAATCGTAACCATAGAATACGACCCTAATCGAAATGCATACATTTGTCTCATACACTATGGGGATGGTGAGAAGAGATATATTTTACATCCCAGAGGGGCTATAATTGGAGATACTATTGTTTCTGGTACAAAAGTTCCTATATCAATGGGAAATGCCCTACCTTTGAGTGCGGTTTGAACTATTGATTTACGTAATTGGAAGTAACCAATTAGGTTTACGACGAAACCTAGAAATCGATCACTGATCCAATTTGACTACCTCTACGGGATAGACCTCAACAGAAAACTGTTGAGTAACGGCAGCAAGTGATTGAGTTCAGTAGTTCCTCATAGAAAATTATTGACTCTAGAGATATGGTAATATGGAGAAGACAAAATTGTTTGAAGCACGCACAGAACCGGAAGCGCCCCTTGTTTCAAAGAGAGGAGGACGGGTTATTCACATTTAATTCGATGGTCAGAGGCGAATTGAAAGCTAAGCAGTGGTAATTAAGACCCCCGGGTGAAAATAGGGATGTCTCCTACGTTACCCATAATATGTGGAAGTATCGACGTAATTTCATAGAGTCATTCGATCTGAATGCTACATGAGGAACATAAGCCAGATGACGGAACGCGGAGACCTAGGATGTAGAAGATCATAACATGAGCGATTCGGCGGATTTGGATTCCTTTTCTATATATCCACTCATGTGGTACTTCATCATACGATTCATATAAGATCCATCTGTCTAGAGATCGTCATATACATCTAGAAAGCCGTATGCTTTGGAAGAAGCTTGTACAGTTTGGGAAGGGGTTTTTTGAGAAAAAAGAAGAATCTACTTCAACCGATATGCCCTTAGGCACGGCCATACATAACATAGAAATCACACGTGGAAGGGGTGGGCAATTAGCTAGAGCAGCAGGCGCTGTAGCGAAACTGATTGCAAAAGAGGGTAAATTGGCCACTTTAAGATTACCATCTGGGGAGGTCCGTTTGGTATCCCAAAACTGCTTAGCAACAGTCGGACAAGTGGGTAATGTTGGGGTGAACCAAAAAAGTTTGGGTAGAGCCGGATCTAAGTGTTGGCTAGGTAAACGCCCCGTAGTAAGAGGGGTAGTTATGAACCCTGTGGACCACCCCCATGGGGGTGGTGAAGGGAAAGCCCCCATTGGTAGAAAAAAACCCACAACCCCTTGGGGTTATCCTGCGCTTGGAAGAAGAACTAGGAAAAGGAAAAAATATAGTGATAGTTTTATTCTTCGTCGCCGTAAGTAAATACGTAACTAGGAATATGGAAAATTGCATTTTTGGAATTTGGAATAATGCGATGGGCGAACGACGGGAATTGAACCCGCGCATGGTGGATTCACAATCCACTGCCTTGATCCACTTGGCTACATCCGCCCCTTATCTAGCTAAAGGATTTTCTCTTTTTTCCATTCATTATTATTCTATTTATTCTGACCTCCATACCTCGATCGAGATAGTGGACATAGGATGCCACTCTTTAAAATGAAAAAAAGGAGTAATCAGCTGTGACACGAAAAAAAACGAATCCTTTTGTAGCTCGTCATTTATTGGCAAAAATCGAAAAGATCAATATGAAGGAGGAGAAAGAAATAATAGTAACGTGGTCCCGGGCATCTAGCATTCTACCCGCAATGGTTGGCCATACAATCGCGATTCATAATGGAAAGGAACATATACCTATTTACATAACAAATCCTATGGTAGGTCGCAAATTGGGGGAATTCGTGCCTACTCGGCATTTCACGAGTTATGAAAGTACAAGAAAGGATACTAAATCTCGTCGTTAATTGAATTCAGAATAGAAAGATTCAGAATAAACAAAATGGATTTGTTTGATAGTATTCAAATAATAAAATAAAGTAAAGGTAGGTGGGTAATAACCTTATTTATGACAAGTTTCAAATTGGTAAAGTATACCCCTAGGATAAAGAAGAAGAAAGGGCTGAGGAAACTCGCAAGAAAAGTACCAACCGATCGTCTACTTAAATTTGAACGGGTTTTCAAAGCACAAAAACGCATACATATGTCTGTTTTCAAAGCACAAAGAGTTCTTGATGAGATTCGCTGGCGTTATTACGAGGAAACCGTTATGATACTGAATCTCATGCCTTATCGAGCATCATATCCCATCTTAAAGTTGGTTTATTCGGCAGCAGCAAATGCTACTCATTATAGGGATTTCGACAAAGCGAGTTTATTCATCACTAAAGCCGAAGTCAGTAGGAGTACTATTATGAAAAAATTCAGACCTCGAGCTCGAGGACGTAGTTATTCTATAAAAAAAACGATGTGTAATATAACAATTGTACTAAATATAGTAAAGAAATCCAAATAATCTTTAGATCAATCTAAGATTTCGATTCCCAGTAAAAAAAAAAAAAATAGAATAGAAAAATATGGGACAAAAAATAAATCCACTCGGTTTCAGACTTGGTACAACCCAAAATCACCATTCCTTTTGGTTCGCACAACCAAAAAATTATTCTGAAGGTCTACAGGAAGATAAAAAAATACGGAATTGTATCAAGAACTATATACAAAAGAATAGGAAAAAAGGCTCGAATAGAAAAATGGAATCAGACTCAAGTTCTGAAGTAATTACACATATAGAAATTCAAAAAGAAATCGATACAATCCACGTCATAATCCATATTGGATTCCCCAATTTATTAAAGAAAAAGGGAGCAATCGAACAATTAGAGAAAGATCTTCAAAAGGAAGTAAATTCTGTAAACCAGAGACTTAATATTGCTATCGAAAAGGTTAAAGAACCTTATAGACAACCTAATATTCTTGCGGAATATATAGCTTTCCAATTAAAAAATAGAGTTTCATTCCGAAAAGCAATGAAAAAAGCCATTGAATTAACTAAAAAAGCAGATATAAAGGGAGTAAAAATTCAAATTGCGGGTCGTCTAGCAGGGAAAGAAATTGCACGTGCCGAATGCATCAAAAAGGGTAGACTACCCCTCCAAACAATTCGCGCTAAAATTGATTATTGCTGCTATCCAATTCGAACTATCTATGGAGTATTAGGTGTAAAAATTTGGATATTCGTAGAAGAAGAATAACTAACCGTGTCTTCCCATTCTGCCCAGTGATAGAATAAAAAAGAAAAAAACCTTGTTTTTCCAAAAATCCCTAAAAAAAAAAAAAAGAAGAAATTATACCTCTTTCTATAAGATTTAATGAAAATTAATAAATTTTTTAATATAATTGCTATGCTTAGTGTGTGACTCGTTAGTTTTTTATTTTCTTTAGGGTCAAAAATAAACATTGAAAAAAAAAAATAGGATGAACCCTACTAAAAATAGAAAAAAACTTAGTACTGATAGAAAATTAACTAATAACCAACCTATTGCTTCGTATTGTCGAGATCCTAACTAAGAAACAGTCACTATGTGAATAAATACATCTATCAAAAATGAGTAGATCTATCATATAGTTGTAGCAACTGCATTTTTCTCTGTACAAAAGAAACCAGATTCTAGGCTGTGAAGCAAAACTAAAGGGATGTGGATAAAAGGAGGGATGATAGATAGAAGGAAGAAGAATAAGAAAGATATAGGATTCCAATGTGTATGGTCTATGAATTACATCATAAAAAAAGGGCAATGTGATAAAGCATCAATATAATTTAAATAATAAAAATAATAAAAAAAAGAGAGAATTCGAAATCGTAACTTTTTAAACAACAAATAAAAATAGAAAGCAATAAATAAAGAGCAGCCGGGTTAATAAAACTGAGAAAATTAACTCGGAAAGAAATTTTTTGGAAGCTCCATTGCAGGATTCAAACCTAATCATTAAAGGAGAAGCTGTGGGAACGACAAAACCTATGACTACATAGGATTTTATTGAAAAGAATCCTAACACTTCATTGGGTGGGATGGCGGAACAAACCAAAAAAATTGCTTTATTTGATAAGGTTCTAAATTAACAAATAAGACAGAAAAGAGTAAATATTCGCCCGCGAAATCCTTATTGGATTAGAATACTTTACCACGATTCAATAAGAATCAAAAAAAAGGAGATAAAAAAAAAAGGATGGATTACATTTTATATAAATATTGAATTTGTATATATTCTATATCTTCTTTCTTGACTATATATTTATTTTTCTATTTTAAGAAAGTCAAAATCGAAATCGAAAAAACCTAACTTTTTCTATTATATATTGATGTGTATCTATCTAGAATATTTTTGAATATTATGGAATTAGAGAAATGAAATTCGCACGCTTTCTCATTTCATTCGCGAGGAGCTGGATGAGAGGAAACTCTCATGTCCAGTTTTGTAGTAGAGATGGAACTAAGAAAGAACCATCGACTATAACCCCAAAAGAACTAGATTTCGTAAACAACATAGAGGAAGAATGAAGGGAAAATCCTGCCGAGGCAATCATATTTGTTTTGGTAGATATGCTCTTCAAGTACTTGAACCCGCTTGGATCACCGCGAGACAGATAGAAGCAGGACGAAGAGCAATGACACGATATGCACGTCGTGGTGGAAAAATATGGGTGCGTATATTTCCCGACAAACCAGTTACAATAAGACCTACAGAAACACGTATGGGTTCGGGAAAGGGATCCCCTGAATATTGGGTAGCCGTTGTTAAACCAGGTCGAATACTTTATGAAATGAGCGGAGTATCCGAAACTGTAGCTAGAGCAGCTATCTCTATAGCTGCCAGTAAAATGCCCATACGAAGTCAATTTCTTCGATTAGAGATATAGAACCCAAAAAAGGACTATTGAAGATAAAAACCCCCCCGTTTTTCTTTCTGGAAAGACAATATTTCTTTCATCCTTTTGCATTGAAATAACAAATTGAAATCAAAATAATATGATTCAACCTCAGACCCTTTTAAATGTAGCAGATAACAGTGGAGCTCGAAAATTGATGTGTATTCGAGTCATAGGAGCCGCTGGTAATCAGCGATATGCTCGTATCGGTGATGTTATTGTTGCTGTAATCAAAGACGCAGTGCCCCAAATGCCTCTAGAAAGATCCGAAGTAATTCGAGCTGTAATTGTACGTACATGTAAAGAATTCAAATGCGAAGACGGTATAATAATACGCTATGATGACAATGCAGCAGTTATCATTGATCAAAAAGGAAATCCAAAAGGAACTCGAGTTTTTGGCGCGATTGCCGAAGAATTGAGAGAATTGAATTTTACTAAAATAGTTTCATTAGCTCCTGAAGTATTATAAATATTAGTAGACGAAATATAGATCAAATAAAAAATTAGTAGATTGTGTCTCACGTATATGCTTTAAAACCAAAAATTTAAAGAAAAAGGAAAACATGTTGATTATAGAAAAATTAGGAGGAACCTAGAATTAGAGTCTTATGGGCAAGGACACTATTGCTGATTTACTAACCTCTATAAGAAACGCAGACATGAATAAAAAAGGAACTGTTCGAGTAGTATCCACAAATATTACCGAAAACATTGTTAAAATACTTCTACGGGAGGGTTTTATTGAAAGTGTTCGGAAACATCAGGAAAGTAACAAATATTTCTTGGTTTCAACTTTGCACCATCAAAAGAAAAAGACTAGAAAGGGAATATATAGAACTAGAACCTTTTTAAAGCGTATCAGTCGACCTGGCTTACGAATTTATGCCAACTATCAAGGAATCCCTAAGGTTTTGGGCGGGATGGGAATTGCTATTCTTTCTACTTCTCGAGGTATAATGACAGATCGAGAAGCTCGACTAAACAGAATTGGGGGAGAAGTTTTATGTTATATATGGTAATGGCCCCACCTATAGTACCCGAATTCTATCTCGAACTTCCTATTTTGAAAATAAAAATTGAAAAATAGGAGAAAAAAATATGACAGAAAAAAAAAATAGGAGAGAAAGAAAAACCCCGAGAGAAGCAAAAGTAACTTTCGAAGGTTTAGTTACGGAAGCCCTACCCAACGGAATGTTCCGGGTTCGCCTAGAGAATAACACCATCATCCTGGGCTATATTTCAGGAAAGATCCGGTCTAGCTCTATACGAATACTGATGGGGGATAGGGTCAAAATTGAAGTAAGTCGTTATGATTCCAGCAAGGGTCGTATAATTTATAGACTTCCCCATAAGGATTCGAAGCGTACCGAAGACTCGAAGAATACTGAAGATTTGAAGGATACCAAAGATTCAAAGGATTAGGTTTTTCTGGGGTAATAACTTTCAAATTTCAAAATTTAAGTGAAGAGACTCATTTTTTCCAACAGAATAGATTCATAGTTTAAGAAAGGAATACCTATATATGAAAATAAGAGCTTCCGTTCGTAAAATTTGTACAAAATGTCGACTGATTCGCAGGCGTGGGCGAATTAGAGTCATTTGTTCCAATCCGAAGCATAAACAAAGACAGGGATAATCTTTTGAAAAAGGAGCTTTTCTTTCTAAAAAGTAAAAAAAAAAAGTACTTACGGAAATGTCCAAATTGCAAATAAAAAAAAATTAAAGTAAAGGATATATTTAAATCTGAAACGGATATCTTTGTATCTTTTTTTCTTTTTGTTATTTCTAACTCATGTTTATGAGATAATAAAATATGACAAAAGCTATACCAAAAATAGGTTCACGTAAGAAAGGGCGTATTGGTTTGCGTAGGAATGCCCGTTTTAGTTTACGGAAGAGTGCACGTAGAATAACAAAAGGGGTTATTCATGTTCAAGCCAGTTTCAACAATACCATTATAACCGTTACAGACCCACAAGGTCGGGTCGTTTTCTGGTCCTCCGCAGGTACTTGCGGATTCAAAAGCTCAAGAAAAGCATCACCCTATGCTGGTCAAAGAACAGCAGTAGATGCTATTCGTACAGTAGGTTTACAACGAGCAGAAGTTATGGTAAAAGGTGCTGGTAGCGGAAGAGATGCTGCATTACGAGCCATTGCTAAAAGTGGTGTACGGTTAAGTTGTATACGCGATGTAACACCTATGCCGCATAATGGATGTCGACCTCCTAAAAAAAGACGTCTGTAAAAAAACGAAACCGCTTTCAAGAGAAATAAACGATTCAATGATCAAATAATAATACTAGTCTGTTATGATTCGAGAGGAGGTAACAGGATCCACTCAAACACTAGAGTGGAAGTGTGTTGAATCAAGAGTAGATAGTAAACGTCTTTATTATGGTCGTTTCATTCTGTCTCCGCTTAGAAAAGGTCAAGCGGATACTGTCGGTATTGCCTTGCGAAGAGCTTTACTTGGAGAAATAGAAGGAACATGTATCACACGCGCCAAATTTTGGAACGTGCCACACGAATATTCCACAATAGTAGGTATTGAAGAATCCATACAAGAAATTTTACTAAATTTGAAAGAAATTGTATTGAGAAGTAATCTCTATGGAGTTATAGACGCATCAATTTGTGTCAAAGGTCCTAGATACATAACCGCTCAAGATATAATCTTACCGCCTTCCGTAGAAATCATTGATACGACACAACCTATAGCTAACTTGAGAGAGCCCATCGATTTCTGCATTGAGTTACAGATCAAGAGAGATCGCGGATATCATACGGAACTTAGAAAGAACTCTCAAGATGGAAGTTATCCTATAGATGCTGTATCCATGCCTGTTCGAAATGTGAATTATAGTATTTTTTCTTGTGGGAATGGAAATGAAAAACACGAGATACTTTTTTTAGAAATATGGACGAATGGAAGTTTAACTCCTAAAGAAGCGCTTTATGAAGCTTCTCGTAATTTGATTGATTTATTTCTTCCTTTTCTACACGCACAGGAAGAAGGCACTAGTTTTGAAGAAAATAAAAACAGGTTTACTCCACCCCTTTTAACCTTTCAAAAAGGATTCACTAATCTAAAGAAAAACAAAAAAGGAATTCCATTGAATTGTATTTTTATTGATCAATTAGAATTACCTTCTAGAACGTATAATTGTCTCAAAAGGGCCAATATACATACACTATTGGACCTTTTGAGTAAGACTGAAAAAGATCTTATGCAAATTAAGAGTTTTCGTATGGAAGATGGAAAACTGATATGGGACACTCTAGAGAAGCATCTCCCAATTGATTTACCTAAAAATAAGTTCTCGCTTTAAATCATTGCAATTTTTTCCTCTTCTTCTTTTTTGAGTTAGAATAAAAAGAAAAAAGAAAGCAATTTTGTATCTTTGGCACAATCTATATTTTCGCGAAATGGATCATAATAAAATAGATTTTAGGTATCTAGGGAAAATTCACTTGGAAGTAACTATTTCCTAGATACCCATGCAGGGGACTTCGCGGTTGAATGAATCCACTGGAAAAATCCCTAAAAAAGACCTAAAGTTAAGGATTTATCAATGGGTAATGTTGCTCCAATACCTAACCAAAGAGCTACTGCAGTACCGATTAAAAAAACGGTCGTAGCTACTGGGCGACGAAATGGATTTTGGAATTTATTTACATTCTCTAGAAAGGGTACTGTCAATAAGCCCGTTGGCACAGAAACCATTAAGAGAACGCCCAATAACTTATTGGGTACTGTACGAAGTATTTGAAATACGGGAAAGAAGTACCACTCGGGTAATATTTCCAGAGGAGTTGCAAACGGATCCGCCGGTTCACCAATCATTGACGGCTCGAGAACGGCTAAACCTACATTACACGCAATAGTACCTAGAATTACTACTGGAAAAATGTATAAAAGATCGTTGGGCCACGCGGGTTCCCCATAATAATTATGTCCCATCCCTTTAGCTAATTTTGCTCTTAATACAGGATCATTTAAGTCAGGTTTCTTTGTTATTGGGATAGGTGAATTCTTTAGGATCCATCCCCCAAAGGAACCGGACATGATAATTTTTCATCATCCGGCTCGAGCAAGAATGAAAGAAATAAGACCGTGAAGGATCCACAATAGAATAGGGTATATAATGACTCAATGACTCAAGGTAAGAAAAGCTTTATCAAATTATCTTTTCCGAAGTTGCGCCTATAACTACTCATTGAAAAGAATCCTATTCTTATGCTTAAATGCTCAATATCCAAGTGGGCTTACAAATTTGATCATGATCAATTGCTTTGTGGATTGTCTCTTGATTAGTTGGTATTTATCCCCTCGATATCGCAAGTTTCTTATGTCCAAACAAAGTATTTACTTGTTACTAATAAAAACTCAAAAAGTTTAGCCTGCGTTCTTCCTTAGATCCCTTCTTTTACTCCGATAGTATTGCGGATGGAAATCGATGCAAAGAAAATGAATGCATTTCCATACTATAATAAAAAGTAAGTGTAATAAATATAGAATTGGATCATATCACATGACTTATTCCATTTATACTCTATGGGATCTTACGGAGCCTGTTCATACATGACATGGTTGGGGTATGATCATAGAAAATATTCTCCTCGAGTGAACCAGCCTATCCTTCCTAGATAGGGGACTTACGTGTTGATTGGATGCGGAGACACCTTTGGTCGTGAATTCTAATGTGGCAGATCCAATTCTCTATCTGCATGGCCAAATCAATAATTCAAGTCACACACTCCCATAATCCGCCTTATTTTCTTTCGTAAAATTCACTTCAACTATTTGTATAAAAATACTTCGAAGTTGAAGAGAAGTATCCAAATGACATGTCTTATTTTACAATAACCCATGTTTGTAGCAATGAAATACCACAACCTACCCGATATGATATATGAGAATTAGAATTATCTATGATATGCCTTCCCTATAAAGGACCCGAAATACCTTGTTTACGTATCATTGGAAAGTGCATTAACATAAATACGGCAGTAAGCAGAGGTAGTACAAAAGTATGTAAACTATAAAAACGAGTCAAAGTGGATTGGCCCACACTAGCACTTCCACGTAATAATTCCACTAAAGGGGACCCTATTACCGGAATCGCTTCAGGTACACCTGTAACAATTTTGACTGCCCAATAACCAATTTGATCCCAAGGCAAAGAATAACCAGTTACACCAAACGATGCAGTCAATACAGCCAAAACCACACCTGTGACCCAAGTTAATTCACGGGGTTTTTTAAATCCACCTGTGAGATACACACGAAATACGTGCAGGATCATCATTAGAACCATCATACTTGCTGACCATCGATGAACTGATCGGATTAACCAACCAAAGTTGGCTTCCGTCATTATATATTGAACGGAGGAAAAAGCCTCTGTAACGGTTGGTCGATAGTAAAAAGTCATAGCAAAACCGGTAGCGACTTGTACTAGAAAACAAGTAAGTGTAATTCCCCCTAAACAATAAAATATGTTGACATGAGGAGGAACATATTTACTAGTTATATCATCCGCAATTGCCTGAATCTCAAGACGTTCCTCAAACCAATCATATACCTTATTGAGATAGGTAACTAGCCCGACTCCCCCTCTGAGAACCGTATATGAAAATTTCATCTCGTACGGCTCAAGCAGAAACACACAAATTTTCAACGGATATTAGAAAAAAGGGTTCAAAACTTCATCAGCCACAGTATTGGATCGATTTGCCTTGAAGATATGAAATAAGAAAAATCCAGAATTTCTTCTTTGTGATGATAATGCCAAAAAATCTCAAGTTGGCTCATCTGTCTTTCTTTCCCTTATGTTGATCATTAAAGGCCTCTTGACTTTTCTCTTCCCTATTTTTTATTTATTTTATTTAATTTTTTATTTATTTTATTTACTAGTAAATAAAATAAATAAAAAATTATAGTGGTTTTCTGATAGAAATTATCTTGTTGCGATCCTATGAATCAGTTCAATTAAAACCTTAGATTCATACTAGAGCCACGATGATTGAGTCTCAAGCTAAACAAAAGGCAAGGGTTCTTTGAATAAGAACTGCTTGATGATCATTTATTGAAAGAGAAAAGAGTTCTCTTTTGGGCAAACAAAATTGGAAGGAAGAAAATTTCTTTTTTTATTAAGAACTACTTGAATTTTATTTCAGTCTGGTTTCGAGGTCTAAATAGTGAGTATGAATCATAGTTCTTTTTTTTTCTTGATCTATGTATTTCGTGTTCCAGATACTAGAATAAATAAATAATATCCGACGAATTAGAATCATCTTGATAGAGATAACAGGCCCTTTCTATGTATTATCAATAGGATCAATTCTAACAAGTCACACACTCATATTCCAGAGATACCGAAACAAAAAAATCCACGGTCGAACTACCAGAATGTCTAGAAATGTGGAGCTTAAAGTAGAAAGGCTTTTTTTGGATGGAAAAACTATGAAGTCATAGTTTTAGTTAGTAAAAACCTAATTCGTTAAAATTCCGTCCAGTAAAACGGAAGAATTATAAATTTCTAAAATTATAGATAGGAATATCGCGAATAAAGCCATTGCGACCCCCATAAAAGGAGTAGTCCCCCAACCCGGAGCCACTTTCCCATATTCCGAATTCAAGGGTTTCAATAAACTACCTGCGCCAGTCCGTTTTGGCTTAGGTCTAGAACTATCTTCAACGGTTTGTGTAGCCATAAATTCTATTTAATCATTGGTGTTGACTTTGTATACTATTCCGTTGTAGTTGTAAATACACGATCTTTTCATAGATCCATTGTAATCTTGAAATTCTATAAAAATGGAAACAGCAACTTTAGTCGCCATCTCCATATCTGGTTTACTTGTAAGCTTTACTGGGTATGCCTTATATACCGCGTTTGGGCAACCCTCTCAACAATTAAGAGATCCTTTCGAAGAACATGGGGACTAATTGAAGTAAGAAGTCTCCCTTCCGGGGGACTTCTTACTTCAATTAAATTATTTCATTTTTTAGTCGGAACCTTAGGTGGTTCTCGGAAGAAGATAGCGAAAAAAATTATCCCTAAAGTCGAAACTAAAAGGAACGTATAAACCAATGCTTCCATAGATTCGATCCTGGTTTATTTACAATTATAACTTCCACACCTATTCACTTATCATTTGGGATCATTTCTCATATAAAAAAAGAAAAAGAGTCAAAGAAAGGACGGGAGATGTTCCTCATGTCAAATCAAAAAAGAGAGGTGAAAGATACCATAGCGATATGGTATCAGGCTGCCTGTCTCCTCGTAGTTGGATCTCCAACTTTTTGGAATGTTCCAAATTCCACTTGAGCATCTAAGTCTGGATCAATACCAGCAAAAACATCTCGGAACAAGGTTCGAGCGCCATGCCAAATGTGTCCGAAAAAGAAGAGCAAAGCAAAGGTAGCATGACCAAAAGTGAACCAACCCCTTGGACTGCTGCGAAAAACACCATCTGATTTCAAAGTAGCTCGATCTAATTCAAAAATTTCCCCTAATTGAGCACGCCGCGCATATTTTTTTACAGTAGCAGGATCAGAATAACTTACTCCATTAAGTTCGCCACCATAGAACTCCACCGTTACGCCTACTTGTTCAACACTATATTTGGATTCTGCTCTTCTAAAAGGAACGTCCGCTCTCACAATTCCCTCTTCATCTACCAAAACTACCGGAAATGTTTCAAAAAAAGTAGGCATACGGCGTACAAAAAGCTCGCGTCCTTCTTTATCTCTAAAGACGGGATGTCCTAACCATCCAACAGCTATTCCATCTCCATTGTCCATTGAGCCTGCTCTGAATAATCCCCCCTTTGCCGGATTATTACCAATATAATCATAAAAAGCTAATTTTTCGGGAATTTTAGACCAAGCTTCTGATAAACTAAGATTTTCGGCTAACCCATCGCTAACTCTTCGATATATTTCTTGCTGAAAGTATCCCTGATCCCACTGATAACGAGTAGGCCCAAATAATTCGATTGGGGTAGTTGCTGATCCATACCACATAGTTCCGGCAACTACGAAAGCAGCAAAAAAAACAGCAGCGATACTACTGGAAAGTACAGTTTCAATATTGCCCATACGTAATCCTTTGTATAGACGTTGAGGCGGACGGACACTTAGATGGAATAGGCCCGCTAATATGCCCAACGTACCCGCAGCAATATGATGCGAAGCTATTCCTCCCGGAACGAAAGGATCAAAACCTTCTGCACCCCATGCAGGATTTACAGCTTGTACTTTTCCAGTTAGTCCGTAAGGATCGGACACCCATATCCCAGGGCCATATAAACCCGTTACATGAAATGCACCAAAGCCAAAACAAGCGACCCCTGCAAGAAATAAATGAATTCCAAAGATCTTGGGCAAATCCAAAGAGGGTTTTCCCGTCCGCTCATCACAGAATATATCTAGGTCCCAATATACCCAATGCCAGATAGCTGCCAAGAAACACAAGCCAGAAAACACAATATGCGCACCTGCCACACCTTCATAACTCCAAATACCCGGATTCGTTACAGTTCCTCCTGAAATACTCCAACCACCCCACGAATTGGTTATTCCTAAACGAGTCATGAAGGGGATGACGAACATACCTTGTCTCCACATTGGATCCAGAACAGGATCAGAGGGATCAAAAACCGCTAATTCGTATAAAGCCATCGAGCCAGCCCAACCAGAAACTAGAGCTGTGTGCATTATATGCACCGAAAGCAATCGACCCGGATCATTCAATACGACAGTATGAACACGATACCAAGGCAAACCCATGGAAATACCCCTTTAGCAAAGAAAAATGGACACGATGTCGCTTTATTTTATCGCATTGGAAAAGACTATCCATACATATTCTATATACCTAACCCTTCTAGGGGATTCTATGTAAGAAAGCGTGAATATTTATTTCATTCCATTAAAAATAACAAGGCAATTCTGTTTGTAAGAAGAAAGAGAAGCAGATCTATTCTATACTCGATAAGTGCCAATATGCAATGGGTAGCTTGGGCTATTTGGAAAAACGAAGAATAGATCCTTAATCCCTCTTTGTTTATCATTCTAATCACAGATTCCTTTTTCTTTATTCAATCTGTCTTACCTTCCTTATATGTGGAATCTTTCAATCTATGTATTAATAGAATCTATAGTATTCTTATAGAATAAGAAAAAAATGAAGATAATAAACTGCGGATTCTTTTTTTTTCTTCCATTTTTACGTTTCCATATTAAAGTGTAGTTTTCTTACTTAAATTTAATAATATTAATCTAATATGCCCATTGGTGTTCCAAAAGTACCTTACCGGATTCCCGGAGATGAAGAAGCGACTTGGGTTGACTTATACAATGTTATGTATCGAGAAAGGACACTTTTTTTAGGTCAAGAGATTCGTTGCGAGATCACGAATCATATTACAGGTCTGATGGTATATCTCGGTATAGAAGATGGAAGTAGCGATATTTTTTTGTTTATAAACTCCCCTGGCGGGTGGCTAATCTCAGGAATGGCGATTTTTGATACGATGCAAACGGTGACACCTGATATATATACAATATGCCTCGGAATAGCCGCGTCCATGGCCTCTTTCATTCTGCTTGGAGGAGAACCCACCAAGCGTATAGCATTCCCTCACGCTAGGATTATGCTTCACCAACCTGCTAGTGCTTATTATCGGGCAAGGACACCAGAATTTTTACTAGAAGTGGAAGAGTTACACAAAGTTCGCGAAATGATCACAAGGGTTTATGCACTAAGAACAGGCAAGCCTTTTTGGGTTGTATCCGAAGACATGGAAAGGGATGTTTTTATGTCAGCAGACGAAGCCAAAGCTTATGGACTTGTCGATATTGTAGGGGATGAAATGATTGACGAGCACTGCGATACTGATCCAGTGTGGTTTCCAGAAATGTTTAAGGATTGGTAGTAGGTGGATTTCTTGTAAATTTATTTCAAACCTAAATTCGGGTTTTATGCTATAGAAAATAGAAATACTTCATGATGATGAATCATCAGGTTAAGATCGATCTAAACCAATCCATTTTTTATATATACATACGACATGCCAACGGTTAAACAACTTATTAGAAATGCAAGACAGCCAATACGAAATGCTAGAAAATCGGCCGCGCTTAAGGGATGTCCTCAGCGTCGAGGAACATGTGCTAGGGTGTATGTGCGACTCGTTCAGATCATGAGTTCAAACAAATAATAAAATTTGGGAAGTATCCATGATCGGTACCAATGAATAGGATAGAGCTTCTCTATCCTAGATTTCTATGGTATATGGAATTTATGGTTTCCTTTGGTGCAAATCCAATCATCTAGATTGGAAGAAGCAATTCCCCCATTGGTAACAAATGGTTATTCATTAAGCGGAGGAAATAGTAATAAAAAGAAAAGGGCTTATGCTCCTTTATCTTAAAAGAACGGACTAAAAGGTCAGCTACTTAGCCAACTTTCATAATTAAATACCGTCACTGTATGAATAACTCTTATTGTGAAAAGAGCTATTTACTCTATAATGGATAGGTAGAGCCAAAGAATGTTAACTATACAAGTTCACAATACCTTTTGATGAAATGAAAGAAAGGGCTCCGGTGTATAGAGAGGGCCTCGCCGTTTAAAAGGGAACCATAGAAACGATGGAACCCACTGTTTTTTTAGTATCGTTAGAATTTGTTATTTCTATGCGAAATAACTGAATAGAATAAAAAATCGTGGTTGGGAAGGTTATAGTAGCAAAAGCCATTGGAATTAATATTTTATATATCGGAATAATCCGTTTTGTTATTAATGGGAAAAAAGAGGGTTAAAAGAAGAGAAATCATTAGTTATTTATTAAGGTTAATTTGATTCAATGACCAGAGTTCCGCGAGGATATATAGCTCGGAGACGACGAACAAAAATGCGTTCATTTGCCTCAAACTTTAGAGGGGCTCATTTAAGACTTAATCGAATGATTACTCAACAAGTAAGAAGAGCTTTTGTTTCTTCTCATCGAGATAGAGGCAGACAAAAGAGGGATTTTCGTCGTTTGTGGATCACTCGGATAAACGCAGCAACACGGGTATATAACGTATTCAATAGTTATAGTAAATTAATACACAATCTGTCCAAGAAGGAATTGATTCTTAATCGTAAAATGCTTGCACAAGTAGCTGTATTAAATCCAAATAATCTTTATACGATTTCCAATAAAATAAGGACCATCAATTAAAGGATAAAAAAGTAATATACAGGAATAATTAAAACCGAATTCCCGGAGAGGGAACTCCGGGAAGATACAATAAATTAAGATTAAGTGGTAGGAATCAACAAGCATGTTGCAATAAATAAAAAAACTATTTTTTTTTTTGCCATTTTTCTTTCTTATAACAAACACAAGAATCAAAACTGGATTACTTTCTTTATATATGAGTCTGATCCTTTCGAATAAAACATCAACAATCGGAACTTAAGTTTCGATTGTTGTTTCTTAAATTCTGGTTCGAGTTTCTTAAGTTTCGATTGGAATTGAACTTTTGTGTTAATTGAGGAATATGTCTATTTTTTCTGTGTCTAGGACCAGTAATTATTGAAATTGCCTGGGCTTGAAATTGCTTCTCATTCTCATAGTTACGAAATGGTAAGAAAGATAAAATACGAGCCTGTTTTATAGCAAGAGTAATTAATCGTTGTTGTTTCAAGGTTAATCTATTTATTCGTCTGGATAATATTTTTCCTTGTTCACTAATAAATCGATTAATTAAACTCATGTTTCTATAATCAATTCGATCCCCCGGGCCTATTCGAGAACGCCTACGAAAAGGTTGTTTGGATTTACCAAAAGGTTGTTTGAATTTACGAAAAGTTTGCTTAGATTTATGAAAAGTTTGTTTGGATTTACGAAAGGGTTGCTTAGATTTACGAAAAGGTTGTTTAGATATATACATGATTTATTCCTTATTTAAAAATTTGAAAAAAAAAAATGGATTTCTTTATTTTATTAATTTTTGATCCAGAACCAGAAGAAGTAGTCTTTCTTTGGTCCATATATTACTTGATTCATATACTATATATAAAAAATAAAAATATATAAAAATCAAAACCCTCTATACATATGAAATAATATCTACCTAAAATCAGATGAGTTGATTTGTATTTTGTATTCTATCTATGTTCTAGATATTTAATAAGAAGTTCTTACTATTTCTGTTCTTTGGAAAAATCGAACACACGATGCTCCTATTTCTTTATTTCATTATGAGTCGTATGCTTGCGACAATAACGACAAAATTTTCTTAATTCTAATTGTCCGGGTGTATTGTGGCGATTCTTTTGAGTACTATATCTAGAAATCCCCGTCGATTCTTTATTGGTACCCTTTCGAACACAACTAATACATTCCAAAATAACTCGGATTCTAACATCTTTGCCCTTGGCCATGAACCTCCTTTCCTTTTTGGATTGACTTAACTTAATTCTTATACCTATTCTTTTATTCTTCTATTTTGGATCCAAATAAGAAGAATAAAATCCATAGAAGTTCCTAACTAAAAATGCGATTTCTAAAGATTTTGTTGTAATTCTTCGAATTCTCGAACGAATCCAATCCAATAGAATAAAATTTTTTTGAAATTCGTAAATTAAGTAATAAAACATAGAGAAATAATTAAAGAATACAATCCTTATCCATCTTTTCTTTCTTTTTGCTTCATATACTAAAAAAGAATTAAAAAAGGGAGAATTTTCGTCATGTCACGAAGAATTCTATCTCTCGCATAGGAATAACTAGAATGAAAAAAAAGGGAATGACAAAGCATCTGGGAATAAACGATTGATTTCTATCAATAAACCTGCTAAAGCCCCAAACCATAGAGTACTTAGCACGGGTGCTACAGAGAGATATGTTTTTATATCCCGCATTGAAAATCCTCCTTCCGTATTGGAATACATATATGATCAGATACTCTTGCCCAAGATCTTTTGTATTTCTTTTGTTTAGGCGAAATTCCTAACTAAAAAAACAAAATCAATATTCTATATATATAGAATGAACCGTATAGACGAGATTTTCCTATCCCTAAAAAAGAGGACCCCTTCTTCCTATAGATTACTAAGGAATAGTAGTCTTTTTTTTATAGGTGAAATTCGACTGGATTTTAGTTTATACCCTTCCTTGATTATATGAGACCAAAAACAAGAAATGACAAGAAAGTTCTATATGGATAAAGAAATAGAAGAAAATTACGATGTGGAAAACAAGAAAGGAATTGTGTACAATGCCATTGTACAACAATTTGGAAAAGGGATGTAGCGCAGCTTGGTAGCGCGTTTGTTTTGGGTACAAAATGTCACAGGTTCAAATCCTGTCATCCCTACCTATTCATTCTCTCTTCTTTATGGTCAGTAGCGGGGAGATCGATTAAAGTGGGTATAACTTGAATTTGTGGATACTATATGGACGTGAGACACGTTAGGAGTAGAAAAGGATTTTCTTTTTTTTTTATTTTGAAAGCGCTCTTAGTTCAGTTTGGTAGAACGCGGGTCTCCAAAACCCGATGTCGTAGGTTCAAATCCTACAGAGCGTGATTCCATATGTCTTATGTCGAAACTAAAATAACTTCAAAAAAACAAAGTAGAATTGCAACTCCAATTTGACCTCCTCCAGACCAGAGAGGAGGTCAATCAAAAAAGAAATATTACTCAATCAAAGATCCAACTGATCCCCACGCCTGTATTGCAAATATGCAGTCACGAATAATCCCGCTAAAGTAATAGGAATTAGGCCTAAGACGATTCCAAATAGAAAAACTTCAATCATTTCGATTTGTTCGAGGAGATAAAAAAAGAGGTACGATCTATCTCTAAATAATAGTCTAAATTATCCACGAATCTCAATGACCAAGAAGAGAATTAGTAATTAGTGTGGAAAAGAGTCTAGAATATAAGGAATCCAAAAGAAAGATTCTTCTTTTATGACTTATTCATTCAATCCATTTCAAATAAGACGTATCTTGTTCAAGCCAATAAATAGAGCTAGGGTTATAGTTAAAGCAGCCAGTAGAAAACCGAAATAACTAGTTATAGTAAGCATGACGGGGTTAAATTCCATTTTTTTTTACTACACTACATATGTTGGTAAAGCACTTACCTAAGTTATGGAAAATTCATAATTCATCGGTTATTTTAGATAATACTAAAAAAAAGATAGAATGAGATACAGAAATGTAAAAAAAAGAAAATCGATTCATAAGACGGAACATGAGTCCCTAATTATGAATCAAGAGATTTGTTGTAGAATCCGTCAGTTAAGTA